TTTAGATAAAACACCATACATCAATGAGAGTTTAATTCGAAAAGTTTCTAGGAGGTATGAAAGTATTTCTAAAAAAAAAAGAGGACCTATACTTTACTTTGATTCTTTCTTTGCTTTGCCATTTTTTTTTTTATGAACCATATGCATTCAAAAGTGCGCGTATGGTTCCTAAAAGGGATAAAATTTTATCCTAATCAACCGACTTCATCGAGAAAGATTACTTTTTTTAGGAGACTCCATAGAGGACGAACTAGCAAATCAAGTTATGGGGCTCATGCTATTTCTCAATATAGAGGATAAGGACTTAGAGCAATGGTTATTTATAAACTCACCTGGCGGGTGGATAGTACCCGGAGTAGGCATTTATGATATGATGCAACTTGTGATACCAGATGTAAATACAGTATGTATGGGAGTCGCCGCTTCAATGGCATCTTTCGTTCTGGTCGGAGGCGAAATTACCAAACGCTTAGCATTCCTTCGCGCTTGGCGCCAATGTATCTTTAACTTTAGTTGAGAGGTTGAGAGAAAGCTTTTTTAGAAATGAAATAAAAAAGTAAAGTTATAAATGACATAAGAAAGTAATGAAGACTATATGCCTTAGCCGGGTAAAATGAATAAGACTACTGAGTAACAATAGCATGGCATTCCAATTCGGTATGAACATACCCATATGGTTTTTCATAACGTGAGATTGTGTATCGGGGGAGCTGGCTTAGACAAAATATCTTTCCGATCAAGGAATACCTCTGAATATCTCTCAGCAATTCATTTTAGTGTCGCAAATATTTTAGGTTTCACGCGACAAATGATTTTGCCAACTTTATGTTATCGAAGAGTACTAAAGAGTACTAAAAAAAAAAAAAAGAAACTTTGGGATTGCTCGATCTCATATGAGTTAAATTCCCAAATAACCAAAGCACGGAAGCAACGGAATCATCATACTCCTTTTTCACTCTCCCAAAAGCAAGGATGTTAAATGGGCGGATAATTTCTGGATCCAATAGATCTTTTTTTCCCGTGGAAGGGAAAAAAAATCCCATTGTGGAGCCGTATGCAATGCCCAAAAATTGCCTGTACGGTTGTTGAATTTTATCTATATTGGATTGTCGTTTTATCAATCTATATTGTCGTTTGCTTCTATTATATATATACTCCGCTTCTTCTTATTCTTTAGCTCTTTCCTTTACCCGATAGAAGATAGAGGGACCTTTCATTATTTCATTATGTTATATCATCAGGGTAATGATGCACCAACCTGCTGGTACCTTTTATCAGCAAGAAATACCAGGATATACGCTAGAATCGAGAGCAATTTCAGAGTTTCGCGACAGAATCGTAAAAATATATTCCGTACGAACACAACAACCCCACTGGGTTATAGCCGCCGACCTGGAAAGAGATACTTTTATGGACGCAAGCGAAGCCAAAGAGTATGGAATTATAGATCTTATAGCAGAATCAGTCCTAAATACCGGCTAAAATACCGGGGAGTTAAGTAAAATTTACCCCACCACCGAATTTACACCCCGGATTTACATTGTCCTCTAAGATTCGCACTCATGAAACAAAATACGTTAGCATCTTAGAACCAAGGAAACAGAGCCAACGCCCCAATAGAAATGTCGGTCTACTTCCATTCCATTCGAGGATCCTAAAGACATCGATCGTATTGTTGATCTCTTATCTTGTTCGTTTACAGATTCGGAATGATAAATTATTATCCCGATCCATCCGAACTAAAAAAAAGGGTATAAAAAATATCGTTATTACTTTTTATTGATGAGTTTAATTCAAGGATTTCGAGTTCTAATTTCATAAATCGATTTTTGGGGGGAGGGTTACTAGGAGGGGATAAGGATAATTGGTAGGTTCAATTCCTAACCGGATGATTATGTTTTTTTTTTCTTCTAGTATTAAATAGAAGAAAAAAAAACATAATCATCCGGTTAGGATCGATCTAAACCAGCCCATTTTGTATATGATTCAGCATGCCAACTATTAAACAACTTATTAGAAACACAAGACAGCCAATTAAAAATGTCACAAAATCCCCCGCTCTTCGGGGATGTCCTCAGCGTCGAGGAACATGTACTAGGGTGTATGTGCGACTCGTTCAAATCATAAGATAAGCTGGAACAAAAGAAAGAAAACGCTTTTTCCAGTATCAATGACCAGTACCAATGAATAGGATGGAATTTTTCCATTCACTATCTAACAAAAGACCTACATTGTGTATGAAATTTATGGTTTCTATTGGTGCAAATCCAATCACCTTAATTGTAGATGATAAGCAACTCCCAGTGGTAGCAAATGGTTGTCCATTAAGCGGGGGAATTGGTATTTAGGAAGCAGAAAAATTATGCTCTCACTCTTGCAAGAACGGACTAACAGGGTCAGCTACCTAGCCAACTTTCATAATTAAATGCCGTTACTGTATGAGTAGATCTCATTGTGAAAAGATCTATTATTGGATAATTCATGGGTAGAGTCAAAGAATGTGAACTGTACAAGTTACTAATAACATTGATTGAATGGGGAAGGAGCTCCGGTGTATAGAGAGGACCTCACCGTTTACGAAGTAACCATAGAAACGAAGGAACCCACTATTTATTTATAAATTTCCCTTTACTAGGTATTTCGACTTTAATACAATACTCTATTTATACTCAATTTGAAATTTAATATTTTTGGATACCTAGTATCAATACAATTTCTTATTTCGAGGTGAAATGCCCGTAAAAAAAAATCGTGGTTGGGAAGGTCAGAGCAGCAAAAGCCATTGGAATTTGTATTTTATACATCGGAAGAATCCGTTTTGTTATTAATAGACTAGGAAAGGCGAGAGGGATGACTGAAAGAAAGAAAAAATAAATTAAGTTATTCATCAAAGTTTATTTTGCTTCAATGACCAGAACTAGACGAGGGTATATAGCTCGTAGACGTAGAACAAAAACGCGTTTATGTGTATCAACCTTTCGAGGGTCCCATTCAAGACTTATGCGAACTGCTATTCAACAAAGAATTCGAGCTTTGGCTTCTTCTCATCGGGATAGGGGAAGCCAAAAGATAAATTTTCGTCGTCTGTGGATCACTCGAATAAATGCAGTAATTCGCGAGAACGGGGTATCCTATAGTTATAGTAGATCCATAAATAATCTGTACAAGAGACGGTTGCTTCTTAATCGTAAAATTCTTGCACAACTAGCCATATCAAATACAAATTGTCTTTATACAATTTCCAATGAGATCATTAAATAAGGAGATTTATTGGGGGAATTCATCGGAATGCTTTAAAGGGAGGTCCCCCGGAGAATGAACTCCGGGAAGGGAGAGTAAAAAGAAATAGGATTATTATAAAGTAGTCAAAATAACTGAATGCGTTTCCATAAAAAAAGGTTTCTTCTTCATTTTTGAATTTTGATTCAATCAATTGAGAAATAGACCTATTTCTTTCTGGTTCGAGTACCCGTAGTTCTAGGAGTATACTTAGTTCTATTCGCAGATTCTTCATTACGAAGAAAAGGTAACGAAGATAAAGTACGAGCTTGTTTTATAGCAATAGTAATTAATCGTTGTTGTTTCAAAGTCAATCTATTCACTCGTCTAGATAATATTTTTCCTTGCTCACTAATAAATCGACTAATTAAACTTATGTTTCTATAATCAATTCGATCCCCCGGTCCAATTGGGGGCAAACGCCTACGAAAAGATCGCTTGGATTTAAGAAAAAGCTTGGATTTTTCCATGGTTTATTCCTTATCTCTAAAATCCTATTTCTTAATTCTCATTTTGGATTTGACGGAAATAGGAGTTGATTGGTTTATTTGTTTATTTTTTAATTATATGTTTATATGTAATTTTTCAAAATTTGTTCCCCTTTCTTGAATCCTGAAGGGAAGGTACACGCGGTTTTCTTTGATCTATTTCTTTATCTCCCCATGAATCATATGTTTGTAACAATAGGGACAGAATTTTCTCAATTCCAGTCGACTAGGCGTATTGTGTCGATTCTTTTGGGTAATATATCTGGAAATGCCTGGTGATTCCTTATTACTATCCTTTCGACAACTGTTACATTCCAAAATAACTGTTATTCTGACATCTTTACCCTTCGCCATGAACCTAACCTCCTTTGAATTTTGGATTCACTCAATTCTTTTCTTTCATTTTCGATCCGAAACAAAAAAAAAAAAAAGAAGTTGCTGACCTGAAATCCTATTATGAAAGATTTTGTTACAATCACTAGAGAAAAAGAAAAATAAGTAATACAATGATTTCTAACTATTAATTATTTAGATAGAATCTCGGTATAGTAATAGTATAGTATTTCATTTAAGTATCTTGTATAATTTTGTTGCCCTCTATGATTTTAATATATTAATATAATAATATTAAATTAATTCGAGCCTGAGCCCTAATTTCGATGCGGTTGAACCCACTTTTTTTTTTTTCTTTAATCCTCAAAAAAATGACAAAAGAGCAAAACAAAGAAAGGAAGAGAAAGGGAGAGGGATTCGTCAGAGAGAATTTAGCGTATCTCTAATCTTTTTAAGACCTTCCTATGTCAATAACTAGAATGAAAAAAATGGGAATGTCAACGCATCCGGGAATAAACGATTGATCTCTATCAATAAACCTGCTAAAGACCCAAACCATAGAGTACCTAGCACAGGTGCCACAGAAAGATATGTTTTTAGATTTCGCATTGAAAAGCCTCCTTTTTTTGTAATACATATATGATCATATGCATATGTAGTTAAGGATCGCTTGTATTTGTACGCGAAATTCTTAACTAAAATAGATATATAAAACAACCCAGTAGATGAGATTTTCCTTTCCTTACAACAGAGAAAAGGGCGTTTCCCTCTTTCGGAGCATTGCCGATAAAGATTTATTTATATGTTGGGTTTACTATGTCTATAATGTATATAATTTTTTTATTTATTATATGTTATATGAGCCATGAGAAAAAAAAAAAGAATAAATGGCAAGAGAAT